TTTTTTTCCACACTTTTTATATTATTTGAGTTGAAAGAAATTAGAATTCTCAATTTTCTACGACGCCTAGACGATAAAATCTTTTCAGGAACGATAAAATCATAATGTTTTTTGTCTCTATTTCTAATTATTATTTGATATCTTGGGATAAATTCATCCAAATTTTTTTTATTGATATATCTTTGTTTTCGATATCTTTGAGGAATTTGGTACGTACTCTTATGAACCAACGATATACCTACGGTTTGATACATAATAAAGTATCCGTCGTTTTTTACAGACAAACGGATGGGATCGATAAAAAATATACCCTTTTTATTCAATTCTATAGGAGTCAATTTTTTTCGAATTACCATTATATCCAGATTTATTTCTTTCCTTTGAATAGACGATATAGTAGTATCTCTTGGATTTCTCAGTCCAAGCAAGTAACAATATATCTTGATATTATTGATCATTCTTTCAGTTAAATTCGGAATTAAACCATCGTCTATTATCCATTGAAAAAGCAAATAGTGTTTCCGTAAGAAAATAATTTCTGGTTTCATCTTATTCCGGATCTTGTATTGTTTTTTCATTTTATCTTGGTTTTGTGCATATGATCTAAGGCCTCTTCGGCCTACGAGTTCTTTTTCTTCTTGATTTTGATTCATTAATTCAGAATATCTTTTTTCATTCGATGGTCTAAAAAAATTCCATTTTTTCTTTTCATTGATGTTTTTTTTTTTATTCAAATTTAAAAGAAGTAATTTGCTTGGTATAATCCAAGGTTTTATTTTGTATACATTATAAAGTGTCACAAATTCTGGAAAGAACGTAAGTTTCAGATTTGTCGATATTGGGTTTAGGATTTCTTCATTCATTTCCATCCAATCAAAAAAGAGTTTCTTGTTATTGATTGGATTTATTTCTAAATCTTGATGAATCGTTAGATAAAAAATATCGTTTTTATTCATTTTAGCAATTTTTTGGTAATTTTTACTTCCAAGCTTAGTATTTATATTACTGTTATAATCCATTTTGGTCCAGGCTTCAATATCTTTTTTTTTTCTTAGAAAAAAGTTTATAATTGTCCAATCAAAATATTTTCTATCTGAATTTTTTTGCATATACATAATATCCTCCTTTTCTAGATAATGATAATTATTGATAGGAATTTCCTCCAGGCTTTCAAATAAATTTTGTTTATAATTGTTGTAATTAAAAGTAATTTTTTGGTTGTTATTTAATTCTGATGGTGATCCATAAATAATATATGAGGACTTATTAATTTCAGAATTAATATATTTATATGATAAAAGATCATATATATTGTATTTTGTAAAATTGTATTTTTGTCTTGTTAATGGATATACTTTAAAATCCTTTTGTTTTTTGTGATAAAGTAATCGGTCTTTTTCATAGGAATTCCATTTTGTTAAATCTTTTTTTTGGGTCATATCACCTTCGTTTATTGTAGTTCGCCATTTTTTTGGTATTAATCCAGACCATCTAATCTGAGATAAATTGTATTGATAATGACCTCTTAACCAGTTTTTCCATTGCTTCGTTTCAGAACTCCGAGGTGTCGTATGTCTTAATTCGGAATGAAATATTCTTTGTGTTACAAAAGAATTTTTTATTGTAGTCTTAAGAAAAAAGGGAGTTCCATGATACTCAAGAATAGATCTTAACTTCTTATTATACAAATTAATAACTTGGGTTTGTGATAATTTGTAAAATACATATGCTTGTGATAAGGAGGATAAGGAAAAAAAAAGATGTGAATTCCTCTTACTATTCTTAATATTGTTCTTAATATTGTAAAGTGCACTTTTTAGAGTTGAAATAAAATTAATTTCTTTTTTTTTTTTTTCTTGGTTTGTTTTTTTATTGTAAATGTATTTATTAAAACAAAAATTTCTTGATTCAAGAACTAGTTGTGTAGGAATTCTGGCAATATTAATGATACATAGAAAGATATTGATGTATATTCTTTTAATGAAAATTTTTATAAAAAAATATAATTTATAGATTAATCTAGTGCTTCTTCTTTTTATTTTTAATATTTTCAAAAAATTTTTTGGTGATTTTTCTTTTATTTTGTTAGGACTACTTATTTTCTTATTGTTACTGTTTTTTTCTTTCGTAAGACTCTTTGTTTTGTTTCTGATTGTGCTTGTTCTATCAGTGAGATTTTTAATTTTTATTTCTCTTAGTGAATAATTTGTATTATCTGTAGATTTAATTTTTATAAATGAGTCGTGAATTATCTGATTCCTGATTATATCATCTTTTTTTTGGTTAGTTTCGCCGGATTCGTACATCTTTCTCAATATAAACAATCGAGTTGGATATACTTTTAAGAGCTCTTTTGAATCTTGTATAAAATTTTTTGTTATTTCTTTTAAAACTCTTATAACTTGAAAATTATTATTTTTCGTTTTTCGAATTTTTTTTTTTAGTTCTTTAAAAATAGGCTTAAAAAAGGAAGGTTTTGGGGGAACAGAACCAAAGGTAA